TCGCTGGGATTGTAGTTCAATTGGTCAGAGCGCCGCCCTGTCAAGGCGGAAGCTGCGGGTTCGAGCCCCGCCAGTCCCGACGGATCCAATATCCAATCAATCCATCAATTCCTTTTTCCCTTTCTATGAACTATGAAAGGGTGTCGGGGGGCATAATTTCATTCCCAAAGAAAAAAGGAGTTTCGAACTTAAGTCTTTTTTTTTATTTCGCTTTTCTTGTTTGTTTAGGTTTGTAACTAGTTGACTAATAGAAGGGAAAAGACAATCCGATCATGCTTCATCAGATGATTGATTGTACAAGGAAGACGCAAGGTAGGTTATAGAAAAAAACCAGGAAACAGATGATAAATAAAGGAATTTTGGATTGATTGGGTCAGGAATCCAAATCCAATTTGGATTCGGTATGGATAAAATAACTTCCTATGTTATAATATTATACTATTCAAGTCTCGACGACAAATTTATTTGATAGATCGGATATTGTTATTCATGATATTGATCTGATTCAAGACCATTGAGAGGTAATTCATTCATTGAATTTACAGACGAAAGATTTATCATCTATAGGGGATTAAATCCCGAGTTATTGTGAAGTAAAAAACCGATGAGATTATGGAAGTAAATATTCTTGCATTTATCGCTACTGCACTATTCATTCTAGTTCCTACTGCTTTTCTACTTATCATTTACGTAAAAACAGTCAGTCAAAATGATTAATTCTGTTGAATTTTCAAATTCAATGGAATGAAACTTTCCTTCTTATTTTTTATCAAAAATTGACGAAGTCAAATGAAAAGGGTTTCAATTTCGCGTCTTAACTTAAATGTTAAATGAAATGAGCGGACTATAATCGTCAATATTCTATGAATTTGATAGTATGGTAAGAAAGAAATAGATGAATCTTTCTTTCTACCATACTATCTACCTCTCAGTCTATATCTATTTCTTAGTCTATAAAGTTTTTAATCTAGAATAAAGTCAATTTCTCTAGATCAATCTACACTATTGTCTTTATATATGTGTATATTAATTCCATATATTTATTTGTCTGGAATTGACATAACACCCAATTTGCTACATCTATTTGTTCCAATCATCTGAATCCCTTTCTTTTCGAAATACAAGGGATGAAATATCTCTTTGATTGAAAGAGTATGCTTCATATCCTAGATTCCTCGATTGGAATTCAATGGGATTCCAAATTCAGATATTTTTTTTAATAGTTCAAAATGAATAGTTCCAAACGGGTTTGAGAACCATCTATAAAAAAATGGATACGGTTTGATTCCTCAACTCAATTAAATTAGTAGTACTTTTAAAGTCCACTTCTTCCCCACACTACGAGCGAAAGGGAAAATGTAAAGACTACCATTAAAGCAGCCCAAGCGAGACTTACTATATCCATGTGAATTATGTCCCCTATCTCTAGAAATACAAAGGAATTCTTCCATTATTCCTCACTAATAATAATGGAATCAATGGCGCAGAGTCAAAAAGGGATTCTGGCCGAACACTATTGAGAAACCAATCAAAAAAATCGATTCTGATTTCGAATCGGGAAAGATTAACCACAAGCAAGATACATAGTAACATCCCAAGTAAATGGGAACATGTAGGAATATGAATCAAATAAAAAATAAGAAGTCCTATTCTTTTTTTATTTTGTTGATTTTCGTAAGTAAAAACAGAAAGGGATAAATCCCTAAATTGGATCTAATCCGTACCCCCTTCCCCTTTCAATTATCTATGTGAAAGAGCGCTGCTTGACTAGGGCTTTAAGAAAAGAAATTCTTTCTTTTTGCCCCCTTTTCTATAAAAGTCAATTATCCATCCAATCAAATATTGATTGGATACCTGAGCACTCAGAGATTCTCGTGAGTCCGTCGTAGATAAAGTACCTTCTGATCCTTTCAAATCAAAAATTCTTAATTGAATCCGATTTCCTATCAGGCTATACAAGCTGATTCAAGATCCATTCATTAGATACTCCCTTAGTGATAGAAGAGAATCGTGACGTCTTGATAGCCCCTCTGCCAGTCCATTCGAATATTTCCTTATGATTCGAATCAAACAAAGTCTCAACATTCCTCTGCTTCTCACGGGTAATCATTCTGCGAGTTATATCAGCAGAACAGAAGAGAAGAAGAGATTTCGAAGTTTTTTGTTTGTTGATGAGGCGACACCCGGATTTGAACTGGGGAAAAAGGATTTGCAGTCCCCCGCCTTACCACTCGGCCATGCCGCCAAAATGATACAAAATAGATGAGAAAATTTTTACGGATTACTGAATTTTTATTGTCCTTGTATTTTGACTCCTGTTTTCCTTAAAACTTTTCCTAAAATAAACACCCTTTTTGCGTTTTTGTATTTGATCCATCCCTTCGATTGATTATATAGTATCTGATGATTTCTCAATAGAAAAGTGAGAGAATTAGCATTGTGGATTTTCAGCCGACAAATTGGAACCATTAACTATTGCCTGCTTACTTCGCATTCATGA